CCACTTGTTGGAACGAATGTCAAATCAAAATCTCGAATGTATAGGTTAGATCTCCGTAAGCTACCTACGAATAAATAAAGTCAGCGATACCCTTTTGAGTAAGACCTAGCTATTAATCCACCACAGGTGAACAGGAGATCGAAACTGAAAGATAAAGATTCCGAAAGTTTGAAACCTACCCCTAACGAGTACGTAAGGGAAAGGACATCTGGGTCAGTCGTTCAAGCGAAGACAGGAATGGTTCGAGCCTATAAGCCTATATTATATACATAAGGGAATCCAGGTGTCAACGCAAGTCAGTGGTAGGTAGTTCCACCAACCGTTTAAAGTGCTAAGGATGATCCATTATGAAAAGGAAAGACGCTCATGGTCAAATTCAGATGTTGATGTTGGCTCCGAAGCTATAGAAGACGAGGATCGAGGCAATTAAGAAAGTGTACCAAAAGCCCACTACTCGCCATCTTAAAGCATTGAAAGAATGAGAATTCGAGTCTTTCCTTAGGATGAGCTTTTAGGGCAAAATAGATAGAGGCCTTCATTTAGCTTTCTCCCTCATAGAGGAAATAAGTAAGGTAAGGTGGTATACTCTATTTATCCGCTTATTGGAACTCCTTCTAATGAAATGACCTATGCATTCATTTTTTTCTCATTTCCAGTTGGACGATCCATTAATCTTAATCCAATTTGAGGAAGAAACGAAGTCTTTTCATTTCATTTGTTTTTAGGGCTGTCGCCCTTAACTTTAGGGGCTTGGAGCGGATGAAGCCTTCCTTCTTTCTTCTCGGTCTGCTTTGGCTCCTGATCTTGAGCTCGCTTTTCTTGGCCTCAGGCTTGGCTTCTTCTTGTAGTCCTAGCCTTTTCGAGACTTTAGGCCCTTGGCCTGGTCTCGACTCCCCCTGGCTAAGTACTTTCAATCTAGCAGGCTAGCTGCTGAACGAAAACACTCCCTATCCTACACTCGCCTGCTTTAGTCTCTCTTTCCGGGAAGAGTTGTAGTCACTCAAGTGACAAACCTTCCAACTAGTCCGTTCCATCGGTCTTAGATCTTTGCTTTGTAGAACCTCTTTTTCGGACGTGAAGGGATTTCCTCCTCTTCTATTAAAGGACTAGACAGCCAAGGCAGGGAAGAAAGCTAGCTAAGGCAGGCAAAGGTAAGTAAGTTAATGCCAGTAGTCTTTTCTTAAAGCTGAAAGCGGAAAGCCAAGCAAGAAAGAGGAAGAAGAAGAGGTAGTTTCAATAAGAAAGCCGAAAGTGCTAATGAAGCCTTCCTCCCCGACTTTACTTTCCTAGCTATCAAACCCCTCTTCAAACCCTTGCCAGAAGAACGAAAGGAAAGATTCTCTGTGATACCGTTTGAATAACGATAATCGGAGTGAAAAGCCTTAAAGAGAAAGCTTTAGCAACGGTAGGAGTGACTACTTACGCCAGCACCTGACGAGCTTACCAGAACCTTCTCACGCAAGAAGAAGAGTTTAACTTGGACAACAAGATGATATGAAGAGCCTTTAGATGAAGAACGCCCTACTAATACAAGTCAAGGAGAGGAAGCTAGAAATGGGGACAAAGAAGAAGACGAAGAGAGTTCAAACTCTTTTTTTTTTAGTTATGAGGATGAGAAGGATTCAACGAGCTTACCTTATTAGAAAGGGGAAAGAATGGGGGGATAATCCATAAGATCTGGTTCTCTAATGTTGATTCTGAATCTGGCTAAATTCTTATATTGAAATTGCATTCTTCTCAAAGAAAAAAATATCCCCCGAAGAGTAATTCCTTCCATTGAGAGGCAATCATCACTAGTTTCTCCCGAGGGCATAGTCCCCCAAGAAAGAATGTATTTCAGTCAATGTCGTTGGCTGGGCAGCCTTTTCTCATCTCGGTGAGCCCTGCCCCTTAGAAATGAGAGAGGTCATGATAACAGTTGACGAGTGAGCCTCGGGCGGGTTAGAAAGAGTAGGACTCGATTGAATCAGAAATGAAAAGATAGGGGAATGGCCTGCTCTCTCTCTCGATGCTTTGTTTTTGTTAATGCCATGAAGTGAAGGAAGAAGGCTAAATGTCGCAGCAAGCAGCTAGCCTACGGGATGAAAGACAGAATGCCACTATATCAATGATGAAAGTAGCTATGGTCTAGTGATAGTGTCCGTGGAGAGGTGAAAGAGTTGCTTTGGAAAAAGTAAGGAAAGAATCTGACTAAGAAAGAAAGGCTCTATCTTTCATAGAGATAGAGGCATACTATATAATAGATTGCTAGCAGGGATCATTTCCCATGCAGAGTGAGAATATCCCATTCAGTTGGCTCAAGGGAAAGAGATAGCAACCAGTAAACTATCTGCCATCAAGACTGAAAGCGATGAGGATTGAGGTCGTGTAGTTCGGTAAGACGTGGCAGAGATTGGTTTGAGAGGTTGGTCTTATTCAATCAGATCGGAAGGAATCCGCCCCCAGGTGGGTACTAGCGGTTCAATTCCCTAGGGATCTTTTCGTCTCTTCAAAGAAAGTAGCATTGAGAAGCCGTGGGACCAATGAGCCCACTACTATGGCTCCGAAATGGGGTCTGCGGGCCGGCAACCTGATCGACCTAAGATCTACTTTCAAAGAGAACGAACGCAACTACATTTATTAAGGCTTCTCTCTTCAGAGGTAGATAGTTGATCGAGGAACCAAGGTATGGAATGCCACGAGTAAACCTAATGGATTTCGCGAAGCCGGTTAACAATCACTTTTATTCTCAGGCTAAGATCTTCACTACCTTTTGGCAGAGCAGCCAAGCTTCCTATTCGTCCAGTTAAGAAAAGAAAGCAGAAAAGCATTCGAACTTGAGACGAGAGATGGGAAAGAAAGCTTACCTTAAAAGAGCGGCCACGCCAAGACCTTACTTAATAGGATGATGCTTGAACTTGATTCTAAAAAAAGGGGGAGTACCCGAGGGAATAAGCCAAGGCAAGTGCCATAGATTTAGCTGTTGTCGGAAGTGGCAAGTAGACTAGAAAGGGGAGGAGTGCCGGTTAAATGGTTTAGGTTAGGAGTGCCAGCTCAAGGCGATAGGCATAGTGGAAAAAGGCTACGCACCTGAATCTGTTCACACGAATTGCTCAAGGTTGGAGGAAAAAGCACTACTTGAATCTAATCTCCTGTCGAAATGGTAGATGGGATCGATCCCAGACTCGGTGAAAGGCGAGAAAGACCAGGCAAGCTCCATTGGCTTGGTTAAATACCTTCACGCTCTTTAGTTCATCTCGGTAGAACAAGGAAAAAAAAAGCCTATGTAGTGGATTCGAGTCCCACAAGAGCGAAGGATGACGACTGATTCCATTGCCCTCTCTACTCAATGGATTGAATATAGTTGCGTAAAGCAGCATAAGCGCTAACCTGATCTAAGGAAAGAGGGGGAACGTGAAAGCAAGGCTATTCCGGGGCGTCAAGCGTCTGTAGGCTTATCAGCCATGAAGTAAGCATAAGCGGGAATAGGCTAAAAGGACGGTTAGAAGGCATCTAGAGGACCAGTTTTCGGCTGGTCATAACAATAACTAACTATTAGGTATTTTATAGGGGGATGAGACTCCTGGTTCAACCAATCAATCTCTGAAGTGCAGGTGCAGGAGAGGGGGTTACTACTCGACTAATAAGTGTTGGATTGGAGGGGAACTTCTTTCTCTTCCCCAACTGGGAAAGTCATGCCAGGGGAAGAAGTAGCTACGGTAAACTCGAAACTCTCTTTCTTCTTTCACTCATAGCTATCTGACTGTGAGGATTCCCCCTTGTATTCCCCATAGGCTAGGAAAAAAAAGTAAGAGGCTCCACTACAAGTCTTGGAGCTAGGCAGCTCAGTATGGTATGAGGATCGAAGGGCATAAATCGAAGCTAACAATGGGGACTAGTTGTTGAATTCCTTTAGTAGGAATGACTAGCTCCGACCTTAAGGAATAGGTCCGAAGATGCGACTAGAACTGAAAGAAGAGGAAGGTTTTTCCTGGGTAGGACTTTGGGTATTCGACCGAAGCCTTTAAAGTTTCCACACCTGAGGGTGCATCAACCTCTTTTCTTTCATCACAAGAAAGGTTTGGAGGGGACAAGCGAGGCTAAAGGGTTAGGGGAGGAGTGGAAGAGAGACTTTCCCTTAGATAGGAGAGCTCGCCTAAGCAGTGTTGGAGCGAAGGCTGCTCGACTAGACTAATTGGTTGGAGGGGGGACACAGCTACCTTTAGGGTAGGGAGACATAGCTACTTTTTGAATACATTCTCGAAGTGACAAGGAATGGTATCGACAGAGTGGAAGGGCCTGTGCTCAATAAACCACTCACCCACGCTAGGGCTAAGACTGAAAGTCGCTCTTCTGATTCATCCTGTCTTTCAAGGAGAGGAGTTTAAGGAGCTAGTATAGGTTCGAAGAGTTGCTGCGAGTAACTTAACTTCATCAAGCCAGGAAAGAAGCTCGACAATGTGCGGGGGTAGGGGCGGAGAGGAAAGCTTCTGATAATATACTTTTGAGGTGGCATCAATACCAGAGAAGAGAGTGGGAATCCCCTCTTATGTCATTTCCCTCCTTCCGAGAAAAAGTCTTCGGTGGGGAAGACTCCTGCCTGGAGGCATTAAGGTTTGTTTAGTTTTAGTTTAGGCTGCTAAAGACTGACTTGCCCCAACAGCCGTAGCTAAAGGCTTAACCCATTGTTGAGTACCCAGATTCTTCAACCCCGACCTCAAGAGAATCCGGGGAAAGCTCCATATCAAAAGAAGCTTGACCGGTAGCGGTAGGGGTTTGGGATATCTTCTTAGTTTGGGGCTAAGGCCTGTAGCTATCGGAGTTTCACTCTTCTCTTCACCGGAATTGGAATCTACTTCACTAGATGGAACAAAGATCAAATCTTCCTAAGCCTAAACTTGCCATGGAAGGGAAGAAATCCCTACTTTATTGAATTGAATACCGGGGCATATCTTTATCGGAAAGCAGTAAACGAGGGAACGGAACTCGACTTAGAGGAAAGAGAGAATCTTGTATTGACTTCGGAAAGCAGGCGCATAGAGGCGAGTCAAGGGAAAAGCTGTCAGCTAGACTAAAGAGGAACGAGACTAACAACCAGATCGACTAAAGGCGTTGGCTTACAGCGAAACTAGGGCTGAAAGGATCGGAGTTGAAAACTTTTTGACTGACTAGATCGACTAAAAGGTTTCAAGTAAGGGAGCCAGAGAAAGAGCTGATCTTGTTGCATCGGATCTAAAGGATCGGAATGAATTGAATCTGCTGCAGCAGAAGAGTTCGCATAAGAAGCTGCAATTGGACTGCTTTCAATGGCCAAAAGGGAGTTTAAAGACTACACGGTTAGATGATTGAAGGTTAGGAGTTTCATTTTTAGCAAGATCCCCAGCTATTGAATCTGTTGTCGTCGACGTACTTCTTTATTTTTCTCCCGAGATGGGAAGAATAGCGTAATATAATAAAATAAAGGAAGAGCCTACTTTCTTTCGTACTCAAGGGTTGAGACTGTCCTTCTTATACAGAATCCGAATCTGCTACTAAAGAAGAAGAACCTCTTCCAGATTAATCTTGGGTTAGAGTTAGCTAGACTCTGGGAAAAATAGACTTTCCTTCTCTATACGTACAGCCTCTCTGTCCTAGCCGCCTTTTATTATATTATATGCCTCGAAGAAGTTATGTTTTCTACTATACGATGCCACAGGGAAAGCGCGGAACTCTTAACGAAAGAATGGTTACTGGACAAGAATAGGCCGGCCAAGAGAGAGGGAAGGGACTGACGCGCGCATCGTCGATCAGGGCTATTTGAACTACTTCGAATTTCTTGCACTCAAAGAAGACCAATTCAACAAGTGCTAATGCAGTCGGTCACATCTTCCTTCGTCAGTCAGAGCAGAGACAGCAGCGGATAAAAGAGCTGCTAGCCCCCTTGGTTGGGGGCTGTGCCGCCCTGCCTGGTCATCGGGCGTACCCTATCCTGAATCTTGAATCGAATCCGTGTCGGCATCTTTCCTACTGGCTGTTGAAGGTGCTGGCTGATTAAAGACATCCCCAGAATGCCCCCCTTTCGTGCCTATCTCACTTGTTTACAGCTCTTATGGGTCTTTTCGCTGCTTTCACATGATGCAATATCTGGGCCTCCTAGACCTGCTCTCTCGCCCAAGCCTCATAGCATTCATATTCCAAGCACTAAGTCTTCCCTGCCTGCTCAGATGCGTCAATCCGCCTATCGGTACCCTTTTCCCCGCATAGAGAACTTGTTTAGTTCTTGGTAGGAGGGAACTAATACTGTAGATAAGGTTCATTGCTATTTGCTCTCCCGTCACGCTAGCACTTAAGAGACTATCTTAGCCCAGAGTGAGGGATCACAATAAGGATTACCAAAAGTAGGCAGTACTGCGGTACCAGTCCACGACTACCATTTCTGTAACTGAACTTCCCTGCCCCCTGCCCACTCACAGTCTCCTTTTCGGACTTCAGGAGCATTGAGTAAAGGTAGGCACGGGGGCTGGAAGATCTACTCATTCAAAGGGAAAGCGCACCCCTCTCTTTATTATATCAAGAAGAAGAGCTAGTGGAATGGACCCTTTCCTCATGCCAGCGGGGGAAAGAAAAGAGGCCCACTACGAGAGGAGAGAGTGATTCAGCTGCTAACAAGCGCAGGTTTTTCATGAAATGAATGGTTATTCGGGAAACGTCTGTTGATGAGGAGGTTTTACATAGTATCAAAAAGGAAACCTGGGCTCCGTTCGAAGAGACGAAGTTTGGTCCTTCTCCCTCACATGCTCCTTCCCATGAGCAACTCGGTTGGCTTCGTGAACGAGAACGCTGATCACCCTCACGCGGGAAGATGAACATTTAAAGGGCTGAAAGGGTAGCGACGGGATGTAGATGTTGATTTTGGAGGTCGCGTACTGTAGTTATAATGCCTTCGACACGGTTGAGGCTTCTACTTTTCTTTGGTCCCAGCATGACCGACCAAGCGTAACGACCGCAGAAGGTACGGCCGAAGAATTCATCTCCAAGTCAACAGCATGTCGGGCAGGTCAAAGGTGATCCTCAAATCCGGGGAGAATCGAGAGGAACCTAAGCGAGGCCGAAAAATTGATATTACGCAATCCTTACTGTCCATCTTTCTTTATCCACCAACCCCCGGCCCCCAATAGAATAGAATAGAGGATATTTAATGCCTCGTGAAAGTAATTACTGGCAAAGCCATACTCCGTAATATCAGAAAAAATCTCATATAACGTAGATCCGCCGGATCCCCAATGAATGACCTGCTCGACTATTTTTGAATATGTCCAGTTTTCCGGCAGGGATATGTATGTGTTACATAAAGTTTTTTTACACTTTCGGTGACAGCATTAAAAAGTGTATCCACAGCGTTTTGCTCCAGGGGATCGTAGTTCAAATTCGTATGGGGAGCGGGGGAGGGTTAGATTAGAGGGAGGGGGACTGCGAACGCCCGTCCCATGAAGCGCCAGGGAACCATGCATTCCTCCCGGGCTGGGCTCAGGGACTGCAATCAGCCGCTTCCCCTGTAGTCGTCAGCTCGTTCTTGACAGATCCGATCGGGTGTTCATAATCTGGAGTAAAAGGATTCGAACCTTTGCATGCCGGTACCAAAAACCGATGCCTTACCACTTGGCTATACTCCATACGGCCTTGTTTTGGACGATAGAACGAACGGGGAGAGGGGGACGGGAGAAGCAGGGCTCGAAGAACGAGCCGTGCAAGAACGCGGGGATATAGCAAGTAAGCAGCAAGTTCTCTCTTCACGGACCGACTACAACAAGCTCGCGACTCTAATAGAAAAAGACGGTAAGCTCTCTGCTCTATTTGCTTGCAATGCGTTTACCTATCAAAGTAGGCGAACGCTTCTGTAACCTTAGACTCGTTACGCTGTTCGACTGAACTCGTTGGCTCCGCGCTCTGACTATTTCGATTTCCAAGCGGAACCCGGTTTGAGAACCTTCTCTCATAGATTCCTTTCACCAAGTCATCGCCAGCAATCAGCTCTTATCCCTTGGTGTGGTGTCAAAGGGCGAGTTCCTTTCTTGTCTTGCCCAAAAACTTGCTTTATTCTCATTGGAGAAAGACTCTCCCGCGGCAAGGTTTGACACATAGGGCCAGCTGCTTTCTTTATCTCGCTTGCCGTTAGCCTGATAGAGGGAAAGGCGCTAGCCTTTCTTTCGGTTGGGGTCCGTCCCGGGGCTTAGACCGCTTGGGTTCTATTTTTCTCGAAGGCAGTCAACGTGCACGATAACTAAGGCATTCCTCCCCCATTAGACTTGTAAATCCTTTGCTCTTTTTCCTTCTCTCTTCCAGTTCTCTCCCTCTACTTTATTTGACAGGGGCGGAGAAGACCACTCTATCAATAAAAAGAAGACAGTAGCAATTCAGTTTCAAATGGTTTGAGCTTGGAAGCAACCTACTATCTATCGATAGGCTAAAACAGACTGCTATTGGCTGCTTTGCCTATCTATTCTATTATGGCCGGCTTGGAGACATCAGAGGAAGACCGTCATTTCTATCCGGGTACGATCATAGCTTCATTCATTCGTTGAACCTTGGGGATAACCATTAGCATTGAGGTCAATCACCACACCACCTCTATCATACATACGACATTACATGACGCGAGAGTGCATGGTCAACACACACCTACCTAAAGCGCCTACGTTCCGCTTGCAGCCAATACAAGCACAACCTAACTTGCACGAGATTCAACAACCGAAACTACTGGTAGTCCCGAGGGGACGGCATCCTCCTATACTATAATAGTTAGCAGTACTGAACAAGCGAGTCATCGGTCGGGGGAAAGAAAAGGACCGCCTTTAAAAAGAAAAAAAAAAGGACATCGCTCTAATCCTTGAGAACTTCCTTGATGATTTAGCAATTGAGAGACGGTTGCGACAAGTAAGAAAGTGGGCCACCCGGGAACTGGAAGATCAAAAGAGTTCCTTTTGGCTAATAATAGTTGATGAAATAACAAAACTCTAACTGGGCAGACCCTTAATCACTTCTAGTGGACTATGCATAGGACTACCCACGGAGCGGTGAAAAGACATAATGTATTCCTATTTATTCTAAGGGAGAACGGAGAACGAAGGACGGAGTGGAGGATGGAGGCGGATCGGTTGGAACGCGGGCTAGCCGGCCGGGAGGTTCGATTCCTCCCCGATTCCTATTTACTCGATCCATTGTTCCCTTGTTCGTGCAATCTTAAGGTTCATAGTCCTTTAGCTCTTATTACAAACAGTGGTTTACACAGGTTGAATTATAAAAGCAGGAAGCAAACAACAGGAAGAACCAGAGCGGGTGTAGATGCTCGTGAAGGAACAGGAGCTGAAGCAACAGGAATTGGTCAACGAGTAGGAAGACTTGGAAATTCTTTGGAAAAAGGTGGCTAACACTAATATGCCTATACACTACTATGGTGGTCATCATCGCTATGGCATGCACTGTGGCATGTTCTATGGTGCCTAGCCTATGCTGCTGGCCAACTACAGATCGATAGTGAGATTCTGATGCTATGCAGTTACGGATGCTCGTAATAGAGATTCTGATCTTCGTTATCGGGAGTAAGATCCAGAATTTAGTGAAAGTAGGGATCCTAGTGCTAGTGATCGGGGTTCTGTCTTTCGTGATCGTTAGGAAGAGCCGGATGCTAGTGATCTATATTTTGATGTTTGGGATCGAAAGATTCTGATGTTCGTAAGCGAGACCCAGATCCTCCAGTAGCACCAGCAACAGCAAATAAGCTACCACCTGATCTTGACCCTGACAGAACGGAATTCAAAGTTGAAGAAAAGTAATGGTTGAAGAACCTCGTCTCACATCTCTTCCTGGCCAGGGTGGGAAAAGCACAACTCCGTCCAGTATCTTTCCCTGTTCCGATATAGCCTAATATCCCCACCCAGTAGAAGTGTGGATGGACCGGCGTGGATAGGGGAAAGCCTGTCCCACCATCATATAGTCCAATTCCTTTCCAGTGCCAGCATTCCTTTGTACGCATATCTAGGCGCAGTTCCAGTAGATGACCTCGGGACCAGAGCCTGTTGACTAAGTAGCAGATAGACCCTCGGAGGGGACGCCCGCAGCAGAGTCAGCAGAGAGAGCAGGGGCAGGAACATAACAAGCTCCATAGCCGGTTGTTAACCTAAGAGCATGATGGGCATAGACAGTACCATAGGTTGGTTCAAGATCGAGCTATTAAAGCACCTGACGGAACGGAACCGAAAATCTGGTAGAGGAAAAGGCAGGAGTCTATTTAGTAGACTTAGTTGCGTATGTTGAGTAAAGAACAGCCCCGTGAAGCTACGGGCTTTCCCTCTGTCTGGCGCGCATCCTTCCCTCCCCTCCTTTCTATCATTAGAAGCAAAGAAAGGCAGGAGCAGGTTTTTAGTCCCAAGTAACAGATTGAGTAGCTTTGATAACCAGCATCTAAGTCACTTCCAGATCTATAGTAACCATCAGTGTTAGATCCTCTAGGTGCAGGGGAAGCAAGCACCGAAATTGGTGCCTCTTCCTTTCTTTACTAGAAGAGCTTCGCAAAAAAGGGGGAGTGAGAGGGGAAGGAAGGCAGCAGGAGATGTCAGATAGCGCACTTTCCAATGCGTGAGGAGTGCGGAGGTTTTTAGAGAAATAGCATGACGAACTAAGGGGAGGTCTACGACTGAAGGGAGATCGACTGAGTTGGAGAGCCAATCACCTATTTTCAGTATACTTTTTCTCACTGGCTGGCATAACAGAGTGCTAGAGGGCCGGAGAGAGACTTCCAATGCCTCTTCATCTCGAGATAAGCCATTTCTATCGGAACCAATGCAATCTTCTCTTTCGACTTCCTCTGCCCCAGCCGCCTTTTATTATATTAGATTCTATGGGCCCCGCCTAAGGTAAGGAAAGATTCTAGTAAAGCATATAGCCTGAGTTTGTGAGCAGCCCAAGTGAGTGCGCAGCACGTTTGTTCTAGCGCTGCATATCTAGTATCATAATCGGTGAACTTCTTGCTCAAGTAGTAATGGCCTGCTCTTTTCCGTTGGGATTCTGCTGTCCCAATATGCACCCCATCGATGTTTCCAGCACCGTGAGATACATGATGAGCAGATGCCCCGGTGTTGGTGGTACCAAGACTGGAGGACTCTTCAAGTACTCTTTGATGCGGTCGAAGGCACGTTGGCAGTCGTCATTCCATTCCCCTTAGTCGTAGGTGCTCGTTCTATTCTAAGTCATTCCACGCTCAAACCTCTAATCCACTCTTTCACCAGCTAATCCATAAGGAAGTTGACTTTGCCAACCCTACCTTCTTCTTTTTCCCCTTCCCCTTTCTTGTGTGGTAGGCTCATCTTCTCCCGTTCTGGCTCTCTTCCCAACCCGGACTCGGAAATGAAGCCTTACCCGTCGCTTTCCTCCCTGTTTGGTTTGGTACGCTGCTTCCCCTTTCGTTCAAGCGGCTTTAAGCTCCTTAACTTAACCTGAAATGCTAGAAGTTTGGTTGTTTCAGACAGTCTTTGACTTTGCTTTTTCGGGCATTCAGCCCGAGACTCCATTCCCTGAGGGCGGAACTCTTCATCTCAAGTCTATGGCTATCAGTCCCTTGCTTTTACTTTAACAGACCTGCTTGCCCTAATCGAATGTTATCCCTGACTCCATCCCCTTAAGGAATTCATCTAATGCCGTGCTTTTCCAACTAAACAAGGGCTATCTCGCCTCTAGTGGCTGATTCCTCACACCAATCCTGGAGAAGAGGAAGGACTCGATGTGAGGTGAGTTGACTGTAGGGCGCTGCTTGATGCAATTGGGTCAACTACGTTTAGTGAAGCGGAAGCTGAAGTTGAATATGTCACGACAGGCTCTTTACCTAATGTATATGTATATTCTCATTTCGGCAGAAGTGAATAGGTTGGTAACTGGTTCGTCGTACGTTCCAATATCGACCTGCGGCGAAAGACAGGTAGGAGCGAATCAAACTTTCTTAACGAGTTCAAAAACACTTTGCTCAAGCTAAAGCAGCTCACCTGAATAAAGAAAATTGGAACAGATTTCATTAAATAAAGTATAGAAAGTCTTTCCTGTGTAAGTATGCGGAAATATAAACAACCCTTAAAACAATGAAGAGAATCGCTTTGCGAGTGTCCGCTCCTTAATCTCCGGCAGGATAGGAGTCGAAGATATCAAGTCAGAAGGAACCGAAGCCCGTAATAGGAAGGGTGAAATCTTGATCGAAAAACCTCGTCACTTCAGCAGCGGATAAAAAATAGAAGAGTAAGAAGTAGTCTTCCATACTCCCCTAACACTCGTTCTATTCGCCAGTTGAACACTGAACCTTTCAAGCGCGGGGATGATGCCCTGACTAGAACCTTTCTGAGTAGCTATTGAGCCTATCCTATTAGCTTCTTGCCCGCATCCCTTCGCCTTGATATTCTAATAGATCAGTCTTCTTCGCCAAGTAAGAACTTCTATAATAAGGTGAGCCCATGACTTTGACTTATAAGATTCGGATTTCTAATCAATATCAAAGTCAGCAACCTTTTCTAAGAGGCGGTGGCTTCCTAGCCCCAGGACTGATACCGTACTCACCGACCGAAAGAACAAGGATGAAAAGCCACTAGAACACTGAAGCTTTCAAGCCCTAAGAAAGAGTCCCATTCAAGCTCCTGTTCCTAGAGAATTTTGGTAGTACTCGATTGCCTTTCCTTCTTCTTCCCACTAAACGAATCCCCGTGCTTGAGTAGAAGTGGCTTCCTATCTTCGCCCTCTAGCGTTCAATCTCCACTTTCATTTTCCCGGGATTTTAGGCTGCAAGTCCATTTCCGCTCGTAGATGGGATCTCAAATCGGCCTTTTTGCGTTTTACCGGGAAAATTGCTTGTTTTCGGATTTCTCTTCCTAAGGCAGCATCTCAATGTGATAAAAATCCCCAACCCCCGTGTTTTGGGCTTGTTTTTGATCGGATTGGCAGGTTTGGAGTGGAGGATAAAGACTTAGATTCTGATTCAGTGCCCTTCTGATTCTGTGCTGTCTGAACAAAGTATGCAAGCAACCCCCTATTCAATCAACTACGGAGATTGAGTTACCTGTCTTCGAACCTAAACTGGCTCACTAGCCCACAAACTTAGATTGGAATGGATTGTGAATCGGATTAAATAGTTCATGAGCTTGACTAAACCGTACTCTCTATTCGTTCTACTTGAGCTATCTCGCCACTTTCGGACTTAGCCTGAGACTTCTAACAAACGGCCCGTTCGATTTTCACTTGATCATGAACTCCTCACTCCAATCGAGATGAGTTAAAATCGCTACTCCTCATTCTTCATGAGCTAATTCACTCCTCACTCCAGGAAGTGAGCTACTAGAATATGAACTCTATTATCAGTTCATTCCAGGGCGTAGAAGAAAGCTAAGAATGAACATTTCATTGACCTACGGGTAAAGCACACGGGCAGGGCTTTCAAGCCCCATCCCATTGAACGGAAAGATGAACTAATCCGTGCAAGCATAAGAGGGCTACCCTGACTAGAAAAGAAAGCCCATCTCCTTCCTAAAGAAAGAACCTTCCACTATCGATACGGAACCCATTTCTCGTTCACAAATGAGTTGATTAGCTTATCACGTGGCCTGATATGATCAATTTCGTGGCTCGCTATCCTATAACAAGCAGTTTCTCCTGAACTTCCTATATTCGTTACATTCTAAAGGACGGTAGATACACACACTGTTTCAAGTCAATTTCATTGAACCTTATCTGGCTCAACCCACAGGTCAGATTTCAAACAAACCTATCGATATACTTGACCTGACTCGCTTTCCTCACTCCGTCCCGGCTTAGGAGAGATTGAGCTTGACTAGAGCATTTCTTTGCCCGATAGCGCCTTCATTCCTTCTTTTCAAGATGTTTACTTAGCCCCCTTCCTGGTCCTTTCGAACCAGATTGGCTCACAGCTAGATAGAGATAAAAGTGGGAAGATTGAATCTTGGTATCGCACACACCGCAAAGAGGTGAGACTTAAAGAGGTGGTGCTGCATCCAACCCGGCACCAAGCATGAACAAAACCAAACATAATTAATTTATTTACAAAACTGTAAAGAAGACTCCAGACTCAATTGCATCGATCAAATCTTCAACTCACGTCTACCCTTCCGCTTTTGAAATGAAAAATGGAATGCTGATTGATCCTATCGCCCTCTTCAGATTTAGGGGGTTTCCTTTTCAGGCTGACTCGCTTCTCCCCATAAATGAACACTGATGGAATCCATAGAGAGAAAAAGGTCGGATTCAACCACTTCTTTGTCGGTGCTGCTGATGATGCAATGAGTTTCATTCGGCTAGTGAGATCCCATCTGATTCATTTCATCCGGCTGGAGATATATAGGAGATCTATATCTAATATCTATATGAGATCTGTCTTTCGTCCAAAGTGAGTAAACTGCCATGGCATAAGAGGAAAAACTAGAGCTTAAGCCTGCCTGCATGCCTATTTATGGCTATCTAGTTCCAGGAAGTGGTTGACAATGAACTACTTCGTTTCACTCTCGCCTTATCCTTCGCTTCCCTCGCCCGAGACCAGAGCAAGAACCGTGACTGATTCACCTGCTCCTTTCTAGTCCAAAAGATCTAATCTGGGAACACACAAAAGACCTTTGAGAATCCCAAGCGAATAGAAAAAACTCCTACGTGTCTCACGCTCAAAAGTAGTTAGGCTTTGCGTAGAAGTCGGTCTTCTCAAGGCCCCATGGCTATGTATGGATCCCTAGCAGGAAGCTTTCGCTTCTTGAATCTATATAAGGATAAGGATATAATCCCTATTCCATTTTTTTCTTTCTTTTTTATCGAGGCTTCTCGCTTCTCTGTCTCAGTGAAAGTGGGATCACCGAGGATCCTAAAAGCAAGCAGCCGCGATCTTATAGACCACCAGGCCTTTCTAAAGCGTTGAGTCCCGTGCTCGCAAGAATATGGAGTCCCATCTTTGAGTAGACGCCCGCGCTCTAATCCTTACTACAATGAAAGATCTGCTTCATTGCTATGCCCTTCGACAAGGATCTTACCTAACCCGATCTTTCAATGACTGCATAACCGCCTTAACCGCTGGACTTGTGACCGGACCTGTGGACTTCTGTTATGACATTTTAACTCTTTAGTCAAGATCGGAGAAAGAGCAACCAATCTCTTAAGAGCATGTAAAAAGCCCGTCCTTTCTTGTGGGGTGATCGAGAGATGGATTTTATAGAGGAGTATGGTCATTGAACCCTTTTGATTCGCCAGTAACGGTTCCTTACATCAAGTCAAATAACGAATATTCTCCAGGACCGGTCGATTTAGCACAAGCATAATCCATTAGGCTCAAATACGTGTTGTGATTGTTCGTGACTGGACACTCAAAAGGCGTTCAGAAACCCTCGTTATTGAGGGCAATGCGTTCTTTTGTTTCACTACCTGACCAGAGGAGAGGGACAACAACGGCTTTCCGGTTCACCAAAAGGCGCAAGGGGGAGTAGGAACGATGAATACATGAAGTCTTTCCTTTTCTAAACATAAGGGGATTAGATTCAAAAAGGGTCTAAGAGGCAACCCGCTTACAGAATAAGTAAGCCCGACCGACGAACTGTTCGTCTGTTTGACACCGAGGATCCCCTTCTATACCGTTATAATAATGAATCAAGGAAATCCTCTTTTATCAAATCGTCTGTGCTCACGAATCTATTGTGGAAGCTTAATGAAAATAAATTATCGTAGTATAGTAATAGTAACAGTCAACACAGTAAGTAGCTGTAACGTGAACAGCGCTTTGTCCTTTATATATATCAATAATAAGGCTGCAACTGCGCTGAATGATAAAGCCTTATTCCCATTCAATTTGTGAGGAAAAACCTCACCTACTCTCTTCCAATGAATTCTAAGCAGAAGTGCACCGGTCGCTTTCAAAGTTTCTTCGGGATACGCGAGTTGACGGTGTGTCTTTAAGAAAAAAGGCACACAATAACCATCCATAATGGAAAATAAATTGATTCTTCTCGATACAATTCAAACGTTATGTCACGGGATCTCCCAACAACAAACATTTTTTGAGAAAGAATGATCAATTAATAAACCCCTTACTTCCACATTTTGATAACCCAGGCAACCAATAATGAAAAAATTTTTCAATCAATAGTGCAGGCATGTGTGGGACGCAGAGGAAGAGCAGCTTTTTCGAAAGTTGAGTGCAGCAAGCAGAAAAAATTTTATCAAAAATCAACCATAGTTCAACCAAACCCCTGTCTGCACCCCCAAAGGACAGGTAGGGGGAGCGGAGCCGCATTTAAGAACTTGAACCAGCCCAGTCATGTCAACAGTAGCCAAGTACATGAAACTAGAACAAAATGAAGAAAGCCAACCAATTGGAGTCTCCCCCTAGTCATGATCCTGAACATCTAACCCTCAGGTAGCCAAGAAGCCAGAGTCTATCCTCTTCATAAAACACCTGTGCCATATAATACCAAAACTAAAGTTGACCAAAAAACCTTTATCCAACCTATCCTTCGTCTCCTTTTAACCCTGTCCAAGACCCTTCTTTCTGATCCAAGCCCGTGTTCGTCGCATTGGACTAACTGGCTACTTCTAGCAGCTAATCAGTCAAAGTCAAATCTGTTAATTAAATATCTTTATCGCCTTATCCTGCTAACAGCCTATGAATGTGCGCTTGTCGGAAATCATCTTCAATCTTCGATTCCTAGTGCGCTGATTTTGTATCAGTAGTCACGGCAGTTACATTCCCCCCTTAGTTCCTGCTCGCTCCCTTTTAACACCATTGGAAAGGTCTCTGTAAGGAAGGCTCCAGCGTAGAGATAGCTTCCTTTCTTATTCTTAGCGAGGAGCCCCTCTTCGCGCGGATAAGGAAGAGAACCGCTCCCTCTGGCCTTTATATTCTAGTGAGTTTTCCGTGAGTGGGTTCTCGATTTAGGCGGGCTATCCATCGACTATGAAAAAGAAGATAAAGAAGAGGTCTTAGTCTACCTACTATTAGGGAAGTTCAGAGTTCATACTTTGATTCATTCTAGCTCTTAGGGATGGAAGAAGATATAATAGAGAGAGGGCTTAGTACACGTGGGACTGACTTATGCCTTTCTTTTCGGATCAATGAGACAAGGAGTTACTCAGAGCTGTAGTTAGGGCCTTTGCCAAAGGAATGGAATGGGACCCCTTCTAAGCGAGTCAATCCCAGTAGAGGAAGGGAGGTTCTTTCCTTAGTAGTTGGCTTAAATCCGAATTAGTGGTTTCAGATGGATTCGTCTTATATGTAAATAGCCCACTGGAAGTAAAGTATAGTGTGGTTCCACCTCGCAAGGAGAACAAGCGATAGATTGAAGATCAACAGGGCTTAATCAAATAATCAAGGAGGAAAGGAATAGGAAGAGAAAGAGCATGTGTGCTAAGGCACAAGGTCCCGTATTGGCACTTTCAGGTGGGCAAGAGCCCCAAAGGAAGCCAGTAAGCGAAATAGGAAGAAAGGTTAAGTGAAACTGAATTTGGAGGGAGCCCCCTTTCT